CTGAGAAAATTGACTCAAGAACAACTTTCAAGACTAGCTCCATTGTAAAACTAAGACCTAAGCATTAAGTAAGAAGCGATGGGAACGACGGAAGCTGTGAATGCAAAAGATTCTATGGAAAAGGAAATCTTACAGATTCGCTGGTCGGGATGGCGGAAGGAAGCCCAGATGAATTGATCTATTCTTCGAAGGCACACAAAAAGTCTAAAACTGAAACAGAAGAGTAAATATTCGCCCGCGAAAACTTGATTTTTTTGAATCCTTTTAGTCGCGAGGAGCCAGATGAGAAGAAATTCTCACGTCTGGTTCTGTAGTAGGGATGGAATTCAGAAACAACTATCAACTATAACCCCAAAAGAACCAGATTCCGTAAACAACATAGAGGAAGAACGAAGGGAATTTCTTATCGGGGGAATCATATTTGTTTCGGTAAATATGCTCTTCAGGCGCTTGAACCTACTTGGATCACATCCAGACAAATAGAAGCAGGTCGACGAGCAATGACACGAAATGTACGTCGTGGTGGAAAAATATGGGTACGAATATTTCCAGACAAACCAGTTACAGTAAGACCTGCAGAAACACGTATGGGTTCGGGTAAAGGATCCCCCGAATATTGGGTAGCTGTTGTTAAACCAGGTCGAATACTTTATGAAATGAATGGAGTAACAGAAAATGTAGCTAGACGGGCAATTTCAATAGCAGCATCAAAAATGCCTATACGAACTCAATTCATTATTTCGGGATAAAGTATAAAAAGAACAATCAACAAAAATGGTTCTTCATTATGAAAAAATGGTAAATTTCTTTTTTTTTTTTGAGATAAACAATATTTCTTTTTTTTTTCTTTGTCCTTTGCATTGAAAGAAAAAATTTTAAAATCGTATGATTCAACCTCAGACCCATTTAAATGTAGCCGATAACAGCGGGGCCCGAGAATTGATGTGTATTCGAATCATAGGCGCTAGCAATCGTCAATATGCTCATATTGGTGACATTATTGTTGCTGTAATCAAAGACGCAGTACCAAATATGCCCCTAGAAAGATCAGAAGTTGTCAGAGCTGTAATTGTACGTACTTGTAAAGAACTCAAACGAGACAACGGTATGATAATACGATATGATGACAATGCTGCAGTTGTTATTGATCAAGAAGGAAATCCAAAAGGAACTCGAATTTTTGGTGCGATCGCCCGTGAATTAAGAAAACAAAATTTTACTAAAATAGTTTCCTTAGCTCCCGAGGTATTATAAAACTATGTTTCTAGTAGGTTATTTGAAAAAAATAGATATAGATTAAGAGATAGATTGTATCTCACGCATATACCTTGAAAACAAAAAACATGTTGATTATATCAAATAATGAGTTACCAACAATTTTAGGCATAATGGGTAGAGACACTATTGCTGAGATATTAACCTCTATACGAAATGCTTATATGGATCAAAAAAGAGTGGTTCGAATAACATCGACTAATAGTACCGAAAGTGTTGTAAAAATACTTTTACGAGAAGGTTTTATCGAAAACATGAGAAAACAGCGCGAAAACCATAAAAATTTTTTGGTTTTAACGCTGAGACACCAAAGGGCTAGAAAAAAGCCCTATAGAAACCTTTTCAATTTAAACCGAATCAGTCGACCGGGTTTACGAATCTATTCTAACTATCAACGAATTCCTCGAATTTTAGGCGGGATGGGGATTGTAATTCTGTCCACTTCTCGAGGTATAATGACCGACCGAGAGGCTAGACTAGAAGGAATCGGCGGAGAGATTTTGTGTTCTATATGGTAATCTTTCTCCTAGACAAATTGTATTCGAAATTGATTCTTTAAAATTGTAACAAAACTCAAAGGGCTGGGTTGTCTAATACTGTTACTCCTCCTTTAGTTGATGCTTCATAGGGGCTTTACCTGGAATGAAAGAACAAAAATGGATTCAGGAAGGTTTAATTACCGAATCGCTTCCCACTGGCATGTTTCGAATTCGTTTAGATACTGACGATCTGATTATAGGTTATGTTTCAGGAAGGATCCGGCGTAGTTTTATACGAATACTACCAGGAGATAGAGTCAAAGTTGAAGTAAGTCGTTACCGAGGGCGTATAATTTTTGACAAAGATTCGAAGGATTAAATGGTTTGAACGCCCCTTTCGTGGGAAGGGGAATCGAGATGAAAAATTATCAAGAAACTTTTTATCTTCAAATAAGTAGATTCCAAAGTTGATTCAAATTTAAGATAAGGAATGACAAGTATGAAAATAAGAGCTTCTGTCCGTAAAATTTGTGAAAAGTGTCGATTAATCCGTAGGAGGGGACGACTTATAGTAATTTGTTCCAATCCGAAACATAAACAAAGACAGGGATAATCAGACTCGCTAAAGAAACTGATGACAAAAAAGGAATCTTTTGTAACATGAAATGGATATATCCATAGATCTCTGACTGATATTTATGAAATGATAAAATATGGCAAAAGCTATACCACGAATCGGTTCACGT